ATCTAATGACCTTATTTCCTCTATGAGGAAGAAAGAAAATTAAACAACCCGAAAATATGGGAAAAATTCCAATTGTTGTTAACCAAGGAAAATAATTCGTGGTAAAGACAAGATACACTTGAGCCAAAAAACCCCGTACCCGAAAAGAAATATATTTCTTTTCGGGTACGGGGTTTTGTCGGTAAAAAAAAATCCAAATAGAATAAATGGATTCAAGTGGAGTTTTCTGGAACGTATCTATCAATAAGCTAGACCCATACTGCGAGTTGTTTCATGCCATAAATAAACCCGAACACTTAAAAAATCTGTTGGACAAGCAGATTCACATCTCTTACAACCGACACAGTCCTCTGTTCTTGGAGCAGAAGCTATTTGTTTAGCCTTACATCCATCCCAAGGTATCATTTCTAATACATCTGTGGGACAAGCTCGGACACATTGAGTACACCCTATACATGTATCATAAATCTTTACTGAATGTGACATTGTATCTATAATTTTTTTTAACTTCATTAATTTTCGATCTAGTTCTAGTAAAGTAAATGAACCATATATTCAAATACCAGACGAATCAATGATTTACCAGAATTTGTCGAATCAACCTACTTCTGGATTGGATCGGCTTATTAGAATTATTAGAAAATAACTAGAAAATATAAAAGAGGTCCAAAATACTTTGATTTATTCCATTTTTGACAGTATGATTATAGCTTAAGGTGCTGTACCTAGTAACCTAATTTGAATTGATTTGATGACAATTAAACTTTCAATTTCTATAATTCTAATATAATAACATAGTTAATATAAAATATAATAGAATTAAAAAAAAAAAAATACTACTTATTCAATAAATTTGATTGATTGATACGAGTTGATTTTCTGTTACGATAAATTGAAGAAACAATAGCCGGTCCAATAGCTGCTTCAGCGGCTGCAATAGCTATAACAAAAATGGAGAAAATATTTCCTTTTAATTGGCGACTATCAAAAAAATCAGAAAATGTTACAAAATTGAGATTAACCGCATTCAATATAAGTTCAAGACACATAAGAGCCCGAACTAAATTTCGACTCGTGATTAATCCATAAATCCCCATAGAAAATAAATAGGCACTCAAAACAAGTACATGTTCAAGCATCATTGACCAACTCCTTATCAATCTCGATTCATTTCAATATGAACAACAGTTAAACCGATTTGATTGACTAGAATATAACAAGTTAGAATCGAATAAATTAAGAGCAAAAAAATATGAAAGTATTTTCATTTTATACATCAATTCAAATAGAATTGAATGGAAATGAATACGATAAAATCTTTTAATTGATAGTTTAAAAAATAAATCATTGACGAGCCACAGCAATTGCACCTATTAAAGCAACTAAAAGAATTATTGAAATGAGTTCAAATGGAAGAAAAAAATCTGTTGCTAAATGAATTCCTATTTGTTGACTATTATTTATCAAATCTTGTTCTAGAATCTGGTTTGATCTTGTAGTCCAAATAATCCCATACCATGATGTATTTAGAATAGTATTAATTAATGAAATAAAAAGACTTGTACAAACCAACGAAGTAGCCCCGTCCCCAACAGTACAAAGATTAAAATCTTTGTCATATTCTGGCCCATTCATGAACATTACAGCAAATATTATTAAAACATTTATAGCTCCCACATAAATAAGGAGTTGCGCAGAAGCTACAAAATGAGAGTTTGCTAGAATATAGAATAAAGATATACAAACAAGAACCAATCCCAGCGAAAAGGCAGAAAAAATAGTATTGGTAAAAAATACCACTCCTAGACCCCCTAATATAAGACCTGACCCCAGAAAGACTAAAAGAAAATCATGTATTGGTCCAGGTAAATCCATTATATGTAAAATAAGAGATAAAAAAATCGGAATTTTTCATGATCTTATTGACTTGAACAGGAAAAAGGAGGTTCATGTGTTCTTAATTGGTAAATCCTAATGTGTACGACTTGCTGTAGGTAAAGTTATTAGACCCATCATATTCTTTTTTATTTTTATCGGAAGGATAGTTCGAAACTATTTGCAATCATTACAGTAAATATCAATACAAAACAAATTAAGTTGCGATTTTCATCAACCAATAGAATAGTGAATAGTCGAGATTTGTAGTTAGTAACCAAGAATAAATTTTTTGAATTTCAATTAAAATTAAATAAAAGAACCTTAGTAATTGGGAATTGTTCTTCAATCACGAGATTTCTCTTTTGTTTGAGGCGAATTCAAAATTGTGCGAATTGTGTAATCATCCGTTATTGATATTGGTAAACGACCCAGAGCAATTTGATTATAATTTAATTCGTGACGATCATAAGTAGAAAGCTCATATTCTTCAGTCATTGATAAACAATTTGTTGGACAATACTCAACACAATTACCACAAAATATACAGATTCCGAAATCAATACTGTAATTAAGCAATCGTTTCTTGCGAATATCAGTTTCCAATTTCCAATCAACAACGGGTAGATCTATAGGACATACACGAACACATACTTCACAAGCAATGCATTTATCAAATTCAAAGTGAATTCGACCACGAAAACGCTCCGATGTGATCAATTTTTCATAAGGGTATTGGATAGTTACAGGTAAACGGTTGGTGTGGGATAGGGTAATCATAAAACCTTGACCAATGTACCTTGCCGCCCGTACTGTTTGTTGACCATAATTAATGAACCCAGTTACCATAGGGAACATATGATAAATATCAATAAAAAATTGGATTTTGTTTCTTTCTCTTGTTTGCTACAAGCTATAAATTGAATTTGAATATTTGAATCAAATATTCGATTTTTTAGATTTTATAGAATTTATAATGAAAGGAGTTGGGAAGAAGTTGTTAATAATAGATTACCTAAAGAAATAGGTAAAAGAAATTTCCATCCAAGATTTAATAATTGGTCCATTCTTAGTCTAGGTAAAGTCCATCTTGTTGCGATAGAAATGAACAAGAACAAAAAAGTTTTAGCTAATGTAATGAAAACGCCAATTGTCGTTCCAAAGACTCCATACGCTTTGGTTATTTCAAAAAATTCAGGAATGAATATGTATGGAATAGAGAGATTCCAACCACCCAAGTAAAGAACTGTTACAAATAACGAAGAGACTAGTAGATTTAGATAGGAAGCAACATAAAATAAACCGAATTTTATACCTGAATATTCAGTTTGATAACCTGCTACTAATTCTTCTTCGGCTTCTGGTAAATCAAAAGGCAATCTCTCGCATTCTGCTAGAGAAGAAATTATAAACACAATAAACCCTATAGGTTGCCGCCACAAATTCCATCCCCAAAAACCATATTTTGACTGCGCCTCAACTATATCGACTGTACTTGAACTGTTAGATAATCATAGTCGATAAAAAGATCACTCTTATCATCGCTATTACAGAACCGTACATGAGATTTTCACCTCATACGGCTCCTCGGGAGCCATAAATAAATCTAAGGACTTATTCGATATTCTTTAATCTTTATATGTTTGGATAATCGATAAAGTAAAAATAAATCGAAAGGTCCTGAATTAGACCAATGGAATTCTGTCTGCTATACTATAAAAAAAAAAGTGCTTCAGAATTGATCTCATTCTTTACTTTAAGTTTAAGAATTTCAAGTTTTTGTTATTGAGTAATAACTTAATCCTTAAATAAAATACTCTATTTACCAATAATAAATCTTTCACCTTATTATTTTCGATTCCGAAAAAGAATTAAACAGTCATTCATCATTTATGACGTGACAAAAATTGCATTTCCATTCCATGAATATTTTTTTTGCAATTACGTATTTCAATTTTTTGCGTTCCTCTTATTTCTTTTATTTAGGCTTAAAATAAAACAAAGTAAAGGATTACTTCGTTCCTGATAGTCATTCACTTAATCGGTGGATAGGAGCATACTCTGGATCGGAATTTTTTGGAGTACTACTTTATCATTTCTACCAATTTAAAGCACCAATTTAGTATTTCTTTTATGTATAAATATTTCTTCGGATAACTTACATAATCTCTATTACGAATCCTTTGTGTACTTTTGTGTTCCTAATCATCCACTCATTTTTGCTCAATCTCTCTGGTAATTCATACAAAAGATAGTAAAAACTCCATAAAGTTGATCTTTTCAACCCGCTTCAAGCCCTGATGACTAATTAATCAATCTTGGGGTAAACAGTCTTGACTGCTTATGTTTATTTTAGTTTAACCCTTGTACCTGGGAAATGAGATTCAAATTTTTTACGGCGAATCCAATTGCCAAGCCGTTTTCTTTCACTCATCTAACTATCTGGTTTAGTTTATCAACCCGAGCAGTGAATAAAAAAATAAAGATATCTATTCAATACGTTTAAATTTCATTCTTCGTAAAAACTTAAAATAAAATTGAGGAAGACTTATGTCTCAACGAATCACACGTAGAGATATTGATAACACGCATAGAGTTAATGGTATTTCATAACTAATTGATTGGGCAGCAGCCCGTAAACCACCTAAAAAAGAATATTTATTATTTGATCCATATCCTGACATAAGAAGTCCAATTGGAGCAATACTTGAAATGGCGATCCATAAAAAAACACCAATACTGAGATCGGCTAGAACAAGGCGATAGCTAAAAGGAATTACTGAATAACTTAGTAAAATTGATATGACTGCTATAGAAGGCCCGATACTAAATAAACGCATATCCCCTCTAGATGGAAGAAGATTCTCTTTAAAAAGTAGTTTTGTCCCATCTGCTAGAGCTTGAAGAATTCCCAACGGACCGGCGTATTCGGGTCCAAAACGTTGTTGTATACTCGCGGATATTTTTCTTTCTAACCACACAATCACCAGTACACCTATTGTGATTCCCAATACGAGAATCACAATAGGGACAAACATCCATATAGTCCCATAAATCTCTTTTAAGGATTCCAATCTGGAAAAAGAATTGATAGTTTGTACTTCTGTTGTATCAATTATCATTTCAACGATCAACTTCCCCCATAATGATATCTATGCTACCTAATATCGTCATAATATCAGCCAATTTCATTTTTTTAACTAACTGAGGAAGAATTTGCAAATTGATAAAACCCGGTGGGCGAATTTTCCATCTCCAAGGAAAAACACTTTGATCTCCTATCAAAAATATTCCCAATTCTCCCTTTGGGGCTTCGACTCTCACATAAAGTTCTTGTTTCGACAATTCAAAAGCAGGAGACGGTTTTTTACTAATGAATCGATATTCAAAATCATTCCATTCAGGATATTTTATCCTATTAAAGCGTCGGCTTTCTAAATTTTCATAAGGACCCCCTGGGATTCCTTCTAAAGCTTGTTGAATAATTTTGATGGATTCCGCCATTTCGCCGATTCGTATTAAATAACGAGCTAATGAATCTCCTTCGTTTTGCCATTGGACTTCCCAATCAAATTCGTCATAAGACTCATAATGATCAACTTTACGAAGATCCCATTGTATTCCGGAAGCTCGTAGCATTGGTCCTGATAAACCCCAATTTATTGCTTCTTCTCCACCAATAACGCCCACCCCCTCAACTCGTTCTAAAAAAATAGGATTTCGCGTAATAAGTTTTTGGTATTCATCAATCCCTGTTAAAAAATAATCGCAAAAATCTAAACATTTATCTATCCATCCATAAGGTAGATCGGCAGCTACTCCTCCGATACGAAAATAATTATGCATCATTCTCATACCGGTGGCAGCTTCGAATAAATCATATACCAATTCTCTTTCTCTGAAAATATAGAAGAAGGGGGTCTGTGCGCCAATATCTGCCATAAAAGGGCCAAGCCATAACAAATGAGAAGCTATACGACTTAACTCCAACATAATAACTCTGATATAGCTAGCCCTCTTAGGTACTTGAATATTTCCCAATTGTTCGGGTCCATTTACAGTTATTGCTTCTGTGAACATAGTAGCTAAATAATCCCAACGTGTTACATAAGGCAGATATTGTATAATTGTTCGGTTTTCCGCAATTTTTTCCATTCCTCTGTGTAAATAACCCAATATTGGTTCACAGTCAATAACATCTTCACCATCTAAAGTAACGATGAGTCGGAGAACGCCATGCATTGATGGGTGGTGAGGGCCCATATTGACTATCATGAGGTCTTTTCTTGTAATTGGTACAGTCATAGGTTTTTCCCCGATTCATTCGTTCATGAATTCATTTTTCTATGAATTGCTGAAAACAAAAAGAAGTTCATCAAAATTCAAGATCTAATAAATCAAATAATTCAAAACGACTCCTCAAATTAGCGTGTTTTTAGCTTTCGAATGTTCAATTCATTGATTAATTCTTTATAGCGTACTTGATTTTTTTTTGACAAATAAGCCAGCAATCGTTGACGTTTTCCAAGAATTTTTCGTAGACCTCTTTGAGATGAATAGTCTTTTTTGTGTAATTCCAAATGGGAAGTTAGTCTCCGTATCTTATTGGTAAAACAGAATACTTGAAATTCAACAGACCCCCTGTTTTCTTCGTTTTCTTCATGCGAAATAACAGATATGAATGAATTTTTTGTCATAAATTCTTAACCTTCCTTTTTTATTGTTACCAAATATGGAATTTTCCCGATCAGTAATAATAATGCCAACTATTTGAATCTGGTATACACAATAATCCGAAATCCGAATTTCTTTATTTTCTTCATTCATTTTATCAAAGATAATAAATAAAGAAAATTCTGTTGATTCATTTATGGATATAATTGATACGTCATCGAATTAGTATCATGTATTGGAATTGAATGTAAGACAAGGCGCATGTGCATTTAGTTATCTACCAGATGATAAGGAATATATAAGATGAATTATCATAAATTAATTTTGAATCGTGGATACATGTGTATTCTTAATATACTAAAACGACTGCTGTTAGTAGTATCAAACCAATAACGATTCATACAAGCTAAATCTTCTACTCGATAATTGGGCCAAAGAAAGAATTTAAATTTTATAAGTTGATTTTTATCTCGATCAAAGCCTTTGCTTTCATCAAAAAATTGATTACAGTTTTTTACCCCATTCCCATTGCAAAATACTGGTTTTTTATCTTTATCCACACCATTATTATTCCTTGAATTGAAACAAATTAGAATTCTTAATTCTCTACGACACCGAGGCGATAAAATATTTTCAGGAGCAAGCAAATCATAATTGTTTTTGTCTCGATTTTTCGTCATCCTTTGATGTCTTGGAACCAATTGAGCCAAATTCTTTTTAGCAACATTTTCATTGTATCCTTTTTGATTATTTTGGCATTTACTCTTATGAACCAATGAAATATTTATGGTTTGATACATAATAAATTGTCCATTACCCTTTACAAACAGACGAACCGGTTCAATAATCAATACCCCCCTTTTCATGAATTCTGTAAGAGCTAAATCTTTCGGAATCCGCATTATATTCAGATTCATTTCTCTCCTTTCAATAGAGGATATAGTAATTTCTCTTGGATTTATCAATTTAAACAGGAAAGAATATACTTTGAGATTTTCCATCAATTTTTGATTGAAAGAATCATTCCATTTCAATTGAAAAAGCAAATACCTTTTTAGGAAGGAATATAATTCTGTTTCTGTATTACTCTTGTCTTGTTTTTTCTTTCTACGTTTTTTTATATCTGATTCCATATGACCGTCTTCAATATTATTTTGTTGGTTTGAGAGAACAGATTCAGAGTTCTTTTGGACATCTAATCCAAGATCTCCTTGTCCTACGAATTCATTTTGGTCTTGATTTCGATTCTCTAATTCAAGAATTTTTTTTTCATTTGATGGTATAAAAGGATTCTTTTTTTTCTTTCTATTGATGTTTTTATTTTCACTCAAATTTTCACTTACATTCAAATTTGAAAAAAGGAAATCAATTGGTATAACCCAAGGTTTCATTTTATATGCATTATAAAGTAAGAAAAATTCTGGGAAGAACCAAAATTCTAGATTCGATATAGGATTATTTAGTATTTCTTCGTTCATTCCCATCCAATCAAAAAGGTTTTTTTTTTGATGGGATCGGTTGATTTCTTGATAAATTGTGCAATAAGAAATACCTTTCTTATCACTTTTATTAACAATTTCATAATTCTTAGGTTTAGTCTTAGTATTTTTTGTATTTTTTTTATTGCTAGTACTGGTATCGACCCAGGCTCCAATGTCAATTTTATTTCTAAGATCAAAATGGAGAGTTTTCCAATCCAAATATTTTCTATCTGTATTTTTCTCTATATCCATAATATTAGTTATTCCTAAATAATTAGTGATAGGGATACTCCACCACATATCAACTAATTTTTCTTTATGTATGTTGTAATTAGAAGGATAAGAAAATCCTTCGTTTTTATTTACTTGGAATGGTAATCCATAAGGATATGACTTTTTCTTATCTTCATAATAAAGAAATTTAGATGATAAAACATCATATCTATAGTTTTTTTTGAAATTCTCTTTTTGATCTGATAATAAGAATAAATGGGCTTCAGAATTTTTGGCATTTTTGTAATTAATTAATTGTTCTTTTTCATATTCATATGAATTCCATTTTTTTTTTTTTAAATTTTTATTTTCAACCTTGACTCTATTTCGCCATTTTTTTGGTACTAATCGAGACCATTTTATCTCAGATAAATCGTATTGATAATTACTTTTTAACCATTTTTTCCATTGATTCATTTCAAAATTTGGAAGTTTCTTACTCCTTAGTTCGTAAGGAGGTATTCCTTGTATTTCAAAATAATCTTTTATTTCTTTTTTAAGAAATAAAGACGTTCCATGATATTGAAGGACAGATCTTAACGTAGATTTTAACTTATATAAGTTATATATTTTTGCTTGTGATAATTTGTAAAATACATAAGCTTGCGACAAAAAAGATAAATCAGAATGAATCTTCGAATTCCTATTAATATTACTACTAAATCGGAAAAGTGATTTTTTTATAGTAGAAATAAACTGAATTTTATTTTCATTTGTTGTATCAACCCGTTCTTGACTTGTTTTATTATTGGAAATGGGTTTTTCAATTAATTTTTGTGTTGATTCAAGAAAAAGTTGTGTATTAATTCTGGGAATATTAATAATATATAGAAATAGATCTACATATATTTTTTCTCTAAAAAATTTGAAAAAATAACTTGATTGACAGATTAACCGAGCATTTCTTCTTTTAAATATCTGACCGATATTTTTGCGTGATTCGAATCTTTTAACACCATAACGTGTTTTGTTAGAACTAATATTTACTTCTATTCTCTTTTTCTTGTCTTTTTTCATTTTTTCTATTTGATTTCTGATTGTCCTTGTTCTATTAGCCAGATCTTTCATTTTTTTTTCTGTCACGGAATAGGAATAATTTGTCGAATTCATGAATTGGGCTTGAGTGGATGATTTATGATTTATCTGAATCTGATTATTGATTATCGCATTTTTTTCTTTTTTGATTTCATTCGATTTCTTTTTAAATAAAAAGAAAAATGGAAGACTTTGAATAATCATTTCATTTAGAAACAATTTGAGTTTTTCTTTGAAAATTCTTAGAACTTGTAAACACTTATTTCGAAATTTTTGAATTTTTTTATTGAGTTCTTTAAAAATAGGTTTAAAAAAGGAAGGCCGTTTTCGCGGAGAACCAAAAGGAAGTTCAGTTTCCAGTCCCCAAACTGTTAAAAAACAAACATCATTTTTTTGTTTTTGTTCTTTTTCTTTCTGTTTCATTTGATCTCGATGAGAAAGATGTATCCTAGATCTGTGCCAAGGTTTTAGACAGAAAGGAAATAGTATCTTTATCTGAATACCTTCTGTTAACCAATTTTTAGGAAATTCTGTTTCTGATAATTGAATACCGTTATAGGTACATTTAATATGTATTTCTCTATTCCACTCTTTAAAATCCGCAGACCACTCAGGATTTTGGAATAATAATACACGGGCGATATTTTTTGCTATTATCAATA